ATCGACAGACATTGGTCCTTTCTTGACCTCTATCAGTGAATTAGCTAGGAAATCAACAACTGGTTTTAGTCTGAATTTTAAAAAGCTTGTTTTAATATCCGAACAAAGAAGATTTGATTCAGAAAATAAAACAAAATGTTTGAAATTTCTATTCGATGTAATTACAACTGATCCAAATAATCAAACAATTCAAAATAAATCTATTGGAATAGAAGAAATCGGTAAAAAGATTCCCCGACGATCATACAAATTGATCAATTCTTTTGAAGAGCGGGAGGAGGAAAATGAGGAAGAATCAACAGAAAATTATGGGATTCGTTCAAGAAAAGCCAAACGTGTGGTAATTTATACTGATAAGGCGGATCCGGATCAGAATACCAATACTGATACTAGTACCAGTACTAATAGTGATCAAGCAGAAGAGTTGGCTTTGGTACGTTACTCGCAACAATCTGATTTTCGTCGGGATATAGTAAAAGGATCCATGCGCGCTCAAAGACGTAAAATAGTTATTTGGGAAATGTTTCAAGCGAATGTGCATTCCCTGCTTTTTTTGGACAGAATAGACAAAACTTTTTTTTTTTCTTTTGATATCTCCCGAACAATGAATCTAATTTTTAGAAATTGGATAGATACAGGACCGAAATTCAAAACTTCGGATTCTGAGGAGGAAGAGGCAAAAGAAAAGACAAAAAAAATTGCAGATAAAAAAAACGAGAATGAAAGGATAGCAATAGCAGAAACTTGGGATACTATTATATTTGCTCAAGCAATAAGAGGTACTATGTTAGTAACCCAATCGATTCTTAGAAAATACATCATATTGCCTTCATTGATAATAGCTAAAAACCTAGGCCGTATGTTTTTATTTCAATTCCCCGAGTGGTACGAGGATTTTAAGGAGTGGAATAGAGAAATGCATGTTAAATGCACCTATAATGGTGTTCAATTATCAGAAACAGAATTTCCGAAAAACTGGTTAACAGATGGTATTCAGATAAAAATCCTATTTCCTTTCTGTCTGAAACCCTGGCGCAAATCCAAACTACGATCCCATCATAGAGATCCAATCCAAAAGAAAGGGAAAACAGAAAATTTTTGTTTTTTAACAATCTGGGGAAGGGAAACCGAACTACCTTTTGGTTCTGCCCGACAACAACCTTCCTTTTTTGAACCTATTTATAATGAATTCAAAAAAAAAAAGAGAAAAGTGAAAAAAAAATGTTTTCTAGTTCTAAGAGTTTTCAAAGAAAAAACAAAACAGTTTATAAAAGTCTCAAAAGAAAAAACAAGATGGATTATCAAAACGGTTCTATTTTTGAAAAGAATAATAAAAGAGTTTGCAAACGTAAATCCAATTTTCTTATTTGTATTGAAGAAAGTATATGAACCAAATGAAAATGGAAAAGATTCCATAATCATAAGCAGTAATAAAATTGTTCCTGAATCGACCATTCGAATTAGATTCATGGATTGGGCAAATTATTCACTGACAGAAAAAAAAAGGAAAGATCTGTCCGATAGAACAACCCTAATCAGAAATCAAATAGAAAGGGGTGCAAAAGACAAAAGAAAAATATTTCTAACTCCGGATATAAATATTAGTCCTAACGATACAAGTTGTGGTGATAAAAGATCGGAATCGCAGAAACATATTTGGCAGATATCAAAAAGAAGAAGTAACAGATTCATATTCATACGCAAATGGCACTATTTTTTGACATTTTTCAACGAAAGAATATACATACATATCTTTCTATGTACTGTTAATGTTTCTAGAGTCAATGTACAACTTTTCCTTGAATCAACAAAAAAGATTATCGATAAATACATTCACAATGATGAAAAAAATAAAGAAGGGATTGATGAAACAAATCAAAAAAAAATTCACTTTATTTCGACTATAAAAAAGCCTCTTTCTAATATTAGTAATAATAAATCAAAGATTTCTGGTGACCTATATTCCTTTTCACAAGCATCTGTATTTTACAAATTATCACAAATCCAAGCTATTAATAAGAAGTATCATTTGAGATCTCTACTTCAATATCGCGAAGCATATCTTATTATTAAGGATAGAATCAGGAATTTTTTTGGAACACGAAGAATATTAGATTCCAAATCAAGGCATAAAAAACTTCCGAATTCCGGAATGAATGAATGGAAAAACTGGTTAAGGGGTCATTATCAATACAATTTATCTCAGGCTAGGTGGTCTAAATTAGTACCGCAAAAATGGCGAACTAGGGTCAATCGGCGTCGTACGATTCAAAATAAAGACTCAAAAAAGAATTCATATGAAAAAGCCCAATTCATTCATTACGAGAAAAAAAATGATTATGAAGTGAATTCATTGACGAGCAAAAAAGCAAAATTAAAAAAAAACTACCGATATGATCTTTTTTCATATAAATCTATTAATTATGGGGATAGGAAAGACTCATATATTTATCCATCCTCATTACAAGTAAACGAGGACCGAGAGATTCCATATAATTACAACACACCTAAAATTGAACCATTTTATGTACTGGGGGATATATCTATTAGTGATTATCTAGGAGAAGAGTATAGTACGGGTAAAAGTACGGATAGAAAATATTTGGAGTGGAAAATTTTCGATTTATTTCTTAGAAAGAATATCGATATTGAGTCCTGGACCGATACGGATATCGGGACCAACATTAATAAAATGACTAAGACCGAGACTGATTATTATCAAATGATTGATAAGAAAGATCTTTTCTATCTCACGATTCATCAAGAAATCAACCCACCCAATCAAAAAAAAAACTTTTTTTTGATGGGAATGAATAAAGAAATGCTATATCGTCCCATATTAAATACGAAATCTTGGTTCTTCTCAGAATTTGTGCCACTTTATGATGTATATAAGATCAAACCGTGGATTATACCAATCAAATTACTTCTTTTCATTTTTAATGGAAATGAAAACATTAGTGAAAACAAAAACATTAATGGAAATCAAAAAAAGGATCTTCGTATATCATCTAATCAAAAAGAATATCTTGAATTAAAGAATCGAAATCAAGAAGAAAAAGAACAGCTCGGCCACGGAAATATTGGTTCAGACGCACGAAAACGACAAAAAGATTTGGAAAAGGATTACATGAAATCAGACATTCAAAAACGTGAAAAGAAAGGACAACCCGAGAGTAACAAGAAAGCAAAACTAGAGTTATTCCTGAAAAAATATTTGCTTTTTCAATTGAGATGGGATGATCCTTTGAATCACAGAATTTTCAATAATGTTAAGGTATATTGTTTCCTGCTTAGACTAATAAATGCAAAGGAAATTGCTATATCCTCTATTCAAGGAGGAGAAATGCACCTGGATGTAATGTTAATTCAGACGAATCTAACTCTTCCAGAATTGATAAAAAAGGGAATATTGATTCTCGAACCAGTACGTCTGTCTATAAAATGGGATAGACAATTTATTATGTATCAAACCATAGGTATCTCGTTGGTCCATAATAATAAATACCAAACTAATGGAAGATATCGAGAAAAAAGATATGTTGATGAGAATTATTTCAATGGATCCGTTGTACAACATAAAAAGATGCTTGTGAATAGAGACGAAAATCATTATGATTTGCTTGTTCCTGAAAATATTCTATCCCCTAGGCGTCGTAGAGAATTGAGAATTCTAATTTGTTTCAATTCCGGAAATAGGAATGTTATGGATAGAAATCCGGTATTTTTCAATGACAACAATGTAAGGAACTGGGGGCAATTTTTGGATGAGGACAAGCATATTGATACAGATATAAATAAATTCATTCAATTCAAATTGTTTCTTTGGCCCAATTATCGATTAGAGGATTTAGCTTGTATGAATCGCTACTGGTTTGATACCAATAATGGCAGCCGTTTCAGTATGTCAAGGATACATATGTATCCACGATTCGGAATTAGTTGATGGTTGGTACATTTCCTATATATCAGGTGTCGGGTCTGGTATATGAATGTACACACACGCTGTGTTACATTCTAATACATGATACATACCGATTCAATAACGTCTCAATTGGATTGAATCTAGAAATGATTCGGCAGAATCTTCTTAGGCCAAAATAATTTTCTTTTGTGGGTACAGAAATTGCCCTTCTATCGAATCAAATTACAAATTGTACTTAATAATTCATTTGAATTTAATTTTGATTTGATTTGATAGAATAAAGTAATATATGAATAAATCCAGATTATTGGGTGTATCAGATCAAAATAACTGGCATTATTATTATTCCTGATTGGTAAAATCCATATCTGTGGAAAAAAAAAAGAGAGAGAAATTTTATTTTTATGGTTATGGTCAAAAATTCATTCATCTCAGTTATTCCGAAAGAAGAAAAAAACAAAGGGTCTGTTGAATTTCAAGTAATCAGTTTCACCAATAAGATACAGAGACTTACTTCACATTTTGAATTGCACAGAAAAGATTATTTATCTCAGATAGGTTTGCGGAAAATTCTGGGAAAACGTCAACGACTGCTGGCTTATTTGTCAAAGAAAAATAGAGTGCGTTATAAAAAATTAATCGATCAATTAGATATTCGGGAACCAAAAACTCGTTAATTTGAAGATTATTTGAATTCTTTGGTTTATTAGATCTTGAATTTTGATGAACCTCATTTATTTCGTTTTCGGCAATTCATAGAATAATGGATCGGAGAAGAAAACATATGAATGTACCGGCTACAAGAAAAGACCTCATGATAGTTAATATGGGTCCTCACCACCCATCAATGCATGGTGTTCTTCGACTTATCGTTACTCTAGATGGTGAAGATGTTATTGACTGCGAACCCATATTGGGTTATTTACACAGAGGGATGGAAAAAATTGCGGAAAACCGAACAATTATACAATATCTTCCTTATGTAACACGTTGGGATTATTTAGCTACTATGTTCACAGAGGCAATAACGGTAAATGCACCAGAACAATTAGGAAATATTCAAGTACCCAAAAGAGCCAGCTATATCAGAGTAATTATGCTGGAGCTGAGTCGTATAGCTTCTCATTTATTATGGCTTGGACCTTTTATGGCAGATATCGGTTCACAGACTCCCTTCTTCTATATTTTCAGAGAAAGGGAATTGCTATATGACCTATTCGAAGCTGCCACAGGTATGCGAATGATGCATAATTATTTCCGTATCGGGGGAGTCGCTGCTGATCTACCTCATGGCTGGATAGATAAATGTTTGGATTTCTGTGATTATTCTTTAACAGGAATTGTTGAATATCAAAAGCTTATTACGCAAAATCCCATTTTTTTGGAACGAGTTGAGGGGGTGGGCATTATTGGTGGGGAGGAAGCAATAAATTGGGGTTTATCGGGACCAATGCTACGAGCTTCTGGAACCCAATGGGATCTTCGTAAAGTGGATCATTATGAGTGTTACGATGAATTCGATTGGGAAGTCCAGTGGCAAAAAGAAGGAGACTCATTAGCTCGTTATTTAGTACGAATCAATGAAATGACGGAATCCATAAAAATTATTCAACAGGCTCTAGAAGGAATTCCGGGGGGGCCCTATGAGAACTTAGAAGTTCGACGCTTTGATAGAGCAAGTGATTCCGAATGGAATGGTTTTGAATATCGATTCATTAGTAAAAAGCCTTCTCCCACTTTTGAATTGTCGAAACAAGAACTTTATGTGAGAGTAGAAGCCCCAAAGGGAGAATTGGGCATTTTTCTGATAGGGGATAATAGTGCTTTTCCCTGGAGATGGAAAATTCGTCCACCTGGTTTCATCAATTTGCAAATTCTTCCTCAGCTAGTTAAAAGAATGAAATTGGCTGATATCATGACGATACTAGGTAGTATAGATATCATTATGGGAGAAGTTGATCGTTGAAATGATAATTGATACGACAGAAGTACAAGCTATCACTTCTTTTTCCAGATCGGAATCCTTAAAAGAGGTCTATGACCTCTTATGGCTGCTTGTCCCTATTTTTACTCCTGTATCGGGAATCACAATAGGCGTACTCGTGATTGTGTGGTTAGAAAGAGAAATATCTGCAGGGATACAACAACGTATCGGGCCTGAATATGCCGGCCCCTTGGGAATTCTTCAAGCTCTAGCAGATGGGACCAAACTACTTTTGAAAGAGGATCTTCTCCCATCTAGAGGAGATGTTCGTTTATTCAGTATGGGGCCATCTATAGCGGTCATATCAATTCTACTAAGCTATTTAGTAATTCCTTTTGGCTATCGCCTTATTCTAGCCGATCTCAGTATAGGCGTTTTTTTATGGATCGCTATTTCCAGTATTGCTCCTATTGGACTTCTTATGTCAGGATATGGATCGAATAATAAATATTCCTTTTCAGGTGGTCTACGAGCTGCTGCTCAATCTATTAGTTATGAAATACCATTAACTCCGTGTGTGTTATCAATATCTCTACGTGTGATTCGTTGGAACATAAACCTTTACCCCTTTCCTTTATTTCCAGGAAAGGGGTTGGATGTGTTGAATAGATACCTTTCTCTTTTTATTCATCATTCGGGTCGATGAGTTAAACCAGATAGTTATATGAGTGAAACAAAACAGCTTATGAATTTGCAGTAAGAAGATTGATTCTCATTCCCTATGTACGAGAGTAAAGTGGAAGTAAACATAAGCGGTCGAAACTGTTTACCCCAAGATTGGTTGATTAGTCATCATGACTTGAAGCGGGTGCAAAAGATCAACTGTATGGAGTTTCTACTATTGTATTGTATGTTGTTGTATGTTGTATGTATTACCATATCGGGGATCAATCAAAAATGAGTGGACGGTTAGGAACACGAAGGTACACAAAGGATTAGTGATGAAGATAATGTAAGGTATCCAAAGGGATATTTCTGCATAACATAAAAGGAATCATAATGAGGGCTTTAAGTTCGTAGAAATGATCAAGCAGTACTTCCTCACGATTCCGATCCAGAGTATGCTTCTATCCACTGATTAAATAAATGACTGTCGAGAACGAAGTAATCCTTTGATTTGATTTTTTAGAAACCCCCCTTCTGAGTGAGAAAGAAGAACAGGAACGAAAGAAATGGAATGCAATAGGAAAACTGAATAATAAGAAATCTTTGTTTATCCTTTCCTCAATCCTATCCATATTCATACGGATAGAATTCTTCTAATGATTTATCAACTATAACTCATGAATTAGTGTCTAATTTTTTTTCGTACGAAAAGTATGGGTCGAAATATCTATTGAAACAACGAGTATTTTATTGAAGGATTAAGTTATTACTGAACTAAAAGAATTCTAAGTCTAATTAGAAAATAAAGGATGAGATCAATTCGGAAGCGCTTTTTTTTATTATGGCGGACGGAATTCCATTGGTCTAATTCGGGACTCTTCGATACATCGTTACTCTAATCTACACTACAAACATGCCGAGGTAATAATGAACCAGTCCTTAGATTTATTTGTGGCCATCGAGGAGCCGTATGAAGCTGAGGTCTCATGTGCGGTTCTGGAATAGCGATGGGAATAGTGATGTTATCATCGACTATGATTATCTAACAGTTCAAGTACAGTTGATATAGTTGAGGCACAGTCAAAATATGGGTTTTGGGGGTGGAATCTGTGGCGTCAACCTATAGGGTTTATAGTTTTTCTAATTTCTTCCCTAGCGGAATGTGAAAGATTACCTTTTGATTTACCAGAAGCAGAGGAGGAATTAGTAGCAGGTTATCAAACCGAATATTCAGGTATTAAATCTGGTTTATTTTACGTTGCTTCTTACCTAAATCTACTAGTTTCTTCATTATTTGTAACAATTCTTTACTTGGGCGGGTGGAATTTCTCTATTCCGTACATATTCATTTCTGAACCTTTTGGAATAAATAAAACAGGTGGAGTCTTTGGAATGACAGTTGGTATCCTTATTACATTAGCTAAAGCTTATTTGTTCCTGTTCATTCCTATCACAACAAGATGGACTTTACCTAGGATGAGAATGGACCAGCTATTAAACCTTGGGTGGAAATTTCTTTTACCTATTTCTCTAGGTAATCTATTATTAACAACTTCTTCCCAACTCGTTTCGCTATAACAAAATATGATATTCTAGATTCATAACCTATCTAGAGCAAGAGAAAGAAACATCAAACTATTCATGGATATCCACGATATGTTCCCTATGGTGACTGGGTTCATGAATTATGGTCAACAGACAATACGAGCTGCAAGGTATATTGGTCAAAGTTTCATGATTACCTTATCTCACGTGAATCGTTTACCTGTGACTATTCAATATCCTTATGAAAAATCGATCACATCGGAGCGTTTTCGTGGTCGAATCCACTTTGAGTTTGATAAATGCATTGCTTGTGAAGTATGTGTTCGGGTATGCCCCATAGATCTACCCGTTGTTCATTGGAGATTGGAAACGGATATTAGAAAGAAACGATTGCTTAATTATAGTATTGATTTTGGAATCTGTATATTTTGTGGTAATTGTGTCGAGTATTGTCCAACAAACTGTTTATCAATGACTGAAGAATATGAACTTTCTACTTATGATCGTCACGAATTGAATTATAATCAAATTGCTTTGGGCCGGTTACCAATGTCAGTAATTGGAGATTACACAATTCGAACAATTACGAATTCGACTCCAATCAAAATAATCAGGGGTAAGCCTCTTGATTCAAAAACGATTACCAATTACTAAGATTCTGTTTTGATCTAAAGTAAAGGAGTGAGGCTTCTTTCATTTTGCTAGGTCAGTAAATAACTATTAATTGGTGAGAATCAAGGCTTGATTTTGATTTAGAATGGATTCATAGATCTGTGATGATTTCAAAATATACAATTTCGAACTACTCTTTCGGATACAGTAGCGGGATTGATCCAATAACTGTATCTATATAAATCTACACCCCTTTAGGATTCAATTAGGAACGTATCATATACAAGAAAAAAAATAAGGTAACCTCTTTTTTCTTGGATCGGTTAGTAAGTTTATGAAATATTTCGATTTATTTATCTCTTTTTTTACACATAATGGATTTACCTGGACCAATACATGATATTCTTTTAGTATTTCTGGGATCAGGTCTTATATTAGGAGGTCTGGGGGTGGTCTTACTTACCAACCCAATTTATTCTGCTTTTTCATTGGGACTGGTTCTTGTTTGTATATCCTTATTCCATATTCCATCTAACTCCTATTTTGTAGCTGCTGCACAGCTCCTTATTTACGTAGGAGCTGTAAATGTTTTAATCCTATTTGCTGTGATGTTCATGAATGGTTCAGAATATTACAACGATTTCTATCTTTGGACCGTTGGGGATGGGGTCACTTCACTGGTTTGTACAAGTATTCTTTTTTCACTAATTACTACTATCTCGGATACGTCGTGGTACGGGATTGTTTGGACTACAAGATCAAATCAGATTATAGAGCAGGACCTAACAAGTAACGTTCAACAAATTGGGATTCATTTATCAACAGATTTTTACCTTCCATTTGAACTCATTTCTATAATTCTTTTAGTTGCTTTGATAGGTGCAATTGCTATGGCCCGGCAGTAAAGTAATTAAGTAATAAATACTTAGATCCAAAATAAAATAAATAAAGTCTTGTTTTGTTCTATGTTATCACATCCATTTTCCTTCAGTTCCATTTTCATATTCTATTGTTCATATATGAAATTGAAAGGGGTTTAGTTCGATCCATTACTAATACCTTACTTTGTTTCGTACTTAATTTATATTCTAATCAAATCGGTGAAATTGTTGTTCATATTGAAATGAATCAAGATTGATGAGGGGTTGGTCAATGATGACCGAACATGTACTTATTTTGAGTGCCTATTTATTTTCTATCGGTATTTATGGATTGATCACAAGTCGAAACATGGTTAGAGCACTTATGTGTCTTGAACTTATACTGAATGCGGTTAATATAAATCTCGTAACATTTTCTGATTTGTTTGATAGTCGTCAATTAAAGGG